TCGAATAGGTCATATATCAATTCTCGTTCTCGAAAAATATAGAAAAAAGGAGTCTGTGCCCCAATATCTGCCATAAAAGGGCCAAGCCATAACAAATGGGAAGCGATACGACTCAACTCCAACATAATAGCTCTGATATAGCTAGCCCTTTGAGGTACTTGAATATTGCCTAGCCGTTCTGGTCCATTTACAGTTATTGCTTCTGTGAACATAGTAGCTAAATAATCCCAACGTGTTACATAAGGCAAATATTGTATAATTGTTCGATTTTCCGCAATTTTCTCCATCCCTCTATGTAAATAACCCAATACTGGTTCACAGTCAATAACATCTTCACCGTCGAGAGTAACTATCAGTCGAAGAACACCATGCATTGATGGGTGGTGAGGGCCCATATTGACTATCATGAGGTCTTTTCTTGTAGTTGATGCAATCATAAGTTTTTTTTTCCCGAGTCATTCTTCCATGCATTTCTGAAAGTAAAAAGAAGTTCATCAAAATGGAAATGAATAAGTTTAAATGGTATCACACTTCAAATTAACGAGTTTTTATTTCTCGAATACCCAACTCACCAATTAATTCTTTATAACGCCCTATATTCTTTTTTGACAAATAAGCCAGCAGCCGTTGACGTTTTCCCAAAATTTTTCGCAAACCTCTCTGAGATGAAGAGTCCTTTTTGTGCAATTCCAAATGTGAAGTAAGTCTTCTTATTTTAGTGGTGAAACTGAATACTTGAAATTCAATAGACCCTCTGTTTTCTTCGTTTTCTTTTTGAGAAATAATCGAAATGAATGAATTTTTGACCATAAAAAAATGCCCTTGCCCCCCTTTTTTTTTACAGATATGGATTTTACTGATCAGTAATAATAATGCCATTCATTTTAATGTGGTATATACAATAATATAATTTATGAACTCCTAATTTTCTGAAGTAAAGTCAATCAATCCAATTTAAAATTGGATTTAGATAGAGGATAGAAAGGGATTGGTACATTTTCGCATCGAAAATTTAGACCGAAAATGACGCAGGTTCTGTTGATTTCTTTTGCGATCTAATTGAGACAAATTTGGCATTGGCTATTCGAATGAAATGTAAGACATGTGATGTGTATATTTGGTTGCTTTCATATAGCCTATAAGCATATAGTAAGCATATCAAGCATATAGTAAGCATTATAGTGAAAAAGTGTATTATTCACGAATTTTTAATTCGTGGATACATCTGTATCCTTAATATACAAAAATGATTGCCTTTGTTGGTATTAAACCAAGAACGATTCATACAAGCTAAATCTTCTAATCGATAATTAGGCCAAAGAAAAAGCTTTAATTTACTTAATTTCTTTTTCTCTCTATCCAGATGTTTATTATTAACCGAAACTCGGCTGCTGTTTTTTACGTTCTTCTCGTTCCAAAATACTGAATTTCTATCTACACCATTCCTACTCTTTGAATTGAAACAAATTAGAATTCTCAATTTTCTACGACATCTAAACGATAAAATATTTTCAGGAACAGGCAAATAAAAATGAGCTTTGTGCCTAGTTTCAGTTATTCTTTGATGTGGTGAACTATCTTCATAAAAATTATTCTTAGAAACATGTCTTTGTTCTTGGTATTTTTGATTAGTTTGGTGCTTACTCTTATGAAATAAGGAAATACCTATGATTTGATACATAATCAATTGTCCATCGTCGTTTCCAGGCAAATGAATGGGGTCTATAATCAATACTCCCTTTTTCATCAATTCTGTAAGAGTTAAACTCCTCTGAATCAACATTATATCCAAACTAATTTCTCTCTTTTGAATTGAGGATATAAGAATTTTTCGTGGATCTATCAGTCTAAGGAGGAGACAATATACCTTGATATTATTGATCATTTTTTGATTCAAAGTATCGTCCCATCTCAATTGAAAAAGCAAATAACGTTTCAGGAAGAAATCTAGTTCTGCTTCTGTGTTACTTTTGTATTGTTTTTGCTTTTTCCCTTTTTTCATGTCTGATCTTTCATAATTTTCTTCAATGTCTTTTTCTTGTGAAAGAATAAAGCGAAGGTATCCTCGGCCTGTGGATTTTTTTTGTTCTTGATTTCGATGATTTTGAGTCGATCGTATCAAAAAACTTCTTTTTTGCTTTTGATTGATCTTTTTATTTTCACTACTTTTTTTATTTCTGTTCAAATTTAAAAGAAGTAATTTACTTGGTATAAACCAAGGTTTCGTTTTATATGCATTATAAAGTAACACAAATTCTGGGAAGAACCAAAGTTCAAGATTCGATATGGGATGCTTTAACATTTTTTTATTCATTCCCATCCAATCAAAAAAGACTTTGTGGGAGTTTGGTGGATTGATTTCTGGAATAATAAGATAAAAAAGATCTTTTTTATTAATTATTTGAGAATTATTAGTACCAATCTGAGTATCTTGATTTCTATTAGTATCGATCGCGATCCAGGTTTCAATATCTACCCTTTGTATAAGAGAAAAATTGAGAATTTTCCAATCAAAATATTTTCTATCCGCAGTTTTTTCCATAGGTAAAATATCTACCTTTCCTAGAAAATTATTGATAGAAATACTCCTCAGCATATCAAAAAGGGTGTCTTTATGTGTGTTATAAGAAATCTCTTGGTTCTTTTTTCCTTGAAACGGAGATCTAGAAAAAAAGCATTCTGTTTTATTTTCATAATCATAATTCAAAAATTTATATGATAAAAGATCATATCTATAGTATTTTTGAAAATTATATTTTTTATTCGATTTATTCGCTAATGAATAGACTTCAATTTTTTGTTGTTTTTTGGAATCAATTAATTCGTTTTTTTCATATGAATGCCATTTGCTTAAATTTTCCTTTTTCGTCATACGACAGTGGCGAACTCTATTTCGCCACTTTTCTGATATGAATCTAGACCACCTCATCTGAGATAAATCGTATTGATTAGAGCTTTTCAACCATCCTTTCCATTGATTCATTTTATAACTCGAAACTCCTAATTTCGAATGAAACATCTCTTCTATTTCAAAAGAATCCTTTATTTCAGGCTTAAGAAAAAAATGGATTCCTTGATATTGAAGAATAGATCTTAATTTAGACGAGTTACTAATTTGGATTTTTGATAATTTGTAAAATACATATGCTTGTGACATGTAGGATAAGTCGTAAAAATAATGTGAATCCTTTTTACTAATACTATCAAGTGGCTTTTTTATAGTTGATAGAAGCGGAATTGGATTTTTATTTTTTTTATTAATATTTCCTTGCTTTCTTTCATTATTGTAAATGAATTTCTCAATAATTTTTTTTGTTGATTTAAGAAAAAGTTCTATATTCATTCTGGGAATATTAATGATAGATAAAAACCTATATGTGTATATTCTTTCAATGAAGAAGTTCAAAAAGGGGGATAATTTAGAGATTAATCGAGCATTTCTTCTTTTTAATATTTTCCATTTTGCTAATCTTTTAACATTATAACTTGTTTTGTTAGGACTAATATTATTTATTCTTGTAGTGACTTTTTTCTTATCTTTTCTAATTCTTTCTATTTGATTTCGAATTTTACTTGTTCTATCAGTCAGATCCTTCATCTTTTTTTCTGTCAATGAAGAATTTGACCAATTGGTAGATGTAATTTGACTAACGGATTTGTGAATTATTTGATTGCTGATTATGGAATCTTTTTCTCCTTTATTTTCACTCGATTCATATACTTCTCTTAATTGAAATAATGGAATTGGATTTACTTTTGAAAGTTTTTTTTTTTTTATAAAACTAACACTTTTGATAATCCATTTTTTTGTTTCTTTTGAAGCTTTTCGAAGTGATTTTGTTTTTCCTTTGAAAACTATTAGAACTAGAAAATACTTCTTTTTTAATTTTCCAATTTGTTTTTCGAATTCCTTGAAAATTGGTTTAAAAAAAGAAGGTCGCTTTCGGGGTGAACCAAAAGGAAATTCAGCTTCTGTTCCCCAAACTGTTAAAAAACAAAAATCCTCTTTTTCTTTTTTCTTTTTCATTAAATCTTTCTGAGAGTATCGTAGTTCCGATTTGTGCCAAGGTTTTAGACATAAAGGAAATAAGATTTTTATCTGAATACCGTCTGTCAACCAATTTTTCGGAAATTCTGTTTCTGATAATGGAACACCATTATAAGTACATTTAACATATATCTCTCTATTCCAATCCTGTAAATCCTCAGACCATTCAGGAAGTTGAAATAGGAATATACGTCCAATATTTTTCACGATTATCAATAAAGGGAATATAATATATTTTCTAAAAATGAATTGAGTTACTAATATGCAACCTCTTATTACTTGCGTAAAAGGTACGGTATCCCAGGCCTCTGCTATCTCTATTCGTGCTTTCTCCTTTCTTTTGTTCTCCTCGTTTTTTTCTTTTCTTTTTGTTTGCTCTTCTGTATACTCTACAATTTTGAATACTTTCCTTTTTCCTACCCAATTTTTAAAAATTTGTTTAATCAACCCGGAGATATCAAAAGAAAAAAGAGGGGATTTTTGTGTTCTGTTCAAAAAAAGAGGGGCCTGCGCGTTTGCTTGAAACAATTTCCAAATTACTATTTTACGCCTTTGAGCTCGCATAGAACCTTTGATTATACCTCGCCGAAAATCTGATTGTTGTGAATAGCGCATCAAAGCTACTTCGTCTGTTTGATCGGGTGTATTAATATCCTCATTAGTATTAGGATCAGTTTCTTGCTTGTTACCAGTAAAAATTACTACACGTTTAGCTTTTCTTGAGCGAATTTGATGATCTACGGGGACATCCTCTTGATGTTCTCCTGATTGTTGTTCCAAATCCGTGATTAATTTGTATGTGCATCGAGGGACTTTTTTAATGATTTTTTTTATTTTAATTGATTTTCTACGAATTTTTTGATGATTAGTATCCTTATTTACAAAATAAAAATAGTTCAAATATTTTGTTTTTTTTTCTGAATCTATTTTACTGATGAAAGTAAAGAAATCA